CTGGCCCGCGCGAGTTATTTGTTTCCATCTCCATTTTTTTACCTGTAATAGGTATTGGTATGTATCCTGATTTTGTTCTTTCACTATCAGTTGACAAGGTTGAAGGTATTCTATCTAATTATTTTTATAGATAGTTTTGTTAAAGAAAAAGAAATCCTATCATTTTTTTCATTTTTAAGAGTCGGTTGGCTAATGAAAAAAAAGAAGGATTTTTCTTCTCTTAAATTTTAAATTAAAGTAAAAACAAAATATGAATTTGAATTTTCACCCAATATCCTTGGTCTTTGCAAGAACCGCGTGAATCACTACACTACTTGATTCACATGGTTCTGGCCGGTTGATACAAAGGTGTTTTATATACACCGCATTGAACTCTGTTTATATTCGGAAGAACTTTTCTTGAAGTTAACTAGAGGTTAAGGTAAATGAACCATAACTATGTAGCCCTATTCCTAATAGATTGACCCCAAAATAGCATATCCAAATTATAAGAAAGCCTAGAGTCGCCACAATTGCGGAATTTGCCCCCTGCAAATTTTTATTTGTTCGAGTATGCAAATAAATTGCGAAGACTATCCAAGTAATAAAGGCCCAAGTTTCCTTTGGATCCCAACTCCAATATGATCCCCATGCTTCATTAGCCCATACTGCTCCTGAAAGAATACCTATGGTTAAAAAGATAAATCCTAGGCTAATCACACGATAACTCCAAAAATCTAATTGTTGAATCAATTGAGCCTTGTAATAATTCTTAGCATAAAAAATATTGTTTCTTTCATTCTTGTATTGGATTTCACCAAACGAAAATGACTCATTTAATTTTAATAAATTATTACTTTTAGAACTATAAAAAATCTTTCTAAATGTAATGACTAGAAGTGCTACTGATAATAATGATCCACAAAGAAGAGCCGCATAGCTTAATATCATCATACTTACGTGCATTATTAACCATTCCGATTGTAGAGCGGGTACTAATATTGTGGGTTTCCGTATTTCATTTAAAAGACCCGATGTAGCAAAACCTTGGGTAAAAATAGTACTTGAAGCAGTTATTGTGGTTAAATAATTTTTTCTTATTTTGAAATAAGGCACTATATGAATAAGGGAGAAACTCCATGAAAGAAAAATTAATGATTCATATAAATCACTTAGCGGGAAATGTCCCGAAGAAATCCAACGGGTGAGCAATAATCCTGTTAGACATAAAAAAGTAGCTATCATTCCCTTTTCTGACGAATCATATGTTATGATTTCATTGCCAAATAAGGTTATCAAATGAATTGTAATTACAATTGAAACAATAGAAAAGGAAATATGAGTTAATATATGCTCTAAAGTTGAAAATATCATCATCATAAAAATGAAAAAGGGGGAGGGAATCCCCATATAAATTTAATTAATAAATAGAAATAGGGAATTTTATTTATTTTTATTATAGGATGTATTGGATCTCTTTTAGAAGATGGCATGCCGCCACTCGGACTCGAACCGAGATGCTCTAGCACTGCTTCCTAAGAGCAGCGTGTCTACCGATTTCACCATAGCGGCTTGCTCGAACTCATAATAGCCTATTTATATTCAATCGTCGAGATTGAATAAGTCAATTCACTCAAATAAGTTTTTTTAGTAAAGATTCAAGTAGTTTATATATATATTAGCCAAAAATAGAAAAATAGAATTCTTGCAACTAGAGAATTCTCGCGAAAAAAACTTTTTTTTTTTCATTTTTTACTTTTATTATTATTGTCATTATTTCTGCTTTATCAGATTTCAGAAAAAAAAAAAAAGAAATTTTCTCAATGAATCTAAAATATGTCTATTTTTGACTACTCCAAATTGACACTTGTACATAATATCTCAACAATGAAGTTTTTTTATTGATTGGACTGAAAGTTGTAGATATATGATAAATACATTCCATATTCCATATAGTAAAATAGTAAATAAATGAAGAAGTAAGAAAGTTATCCAAAAATTTTTAACATGAAATCAATTAGTTTCAACAATTCATTAATTTTAACTAAAAATCTTATATCTGCCCTTCCCGAGAAAGATAAAAATTTTTCATTATCATTATTGTAAAGGTCGATGGGGAAAATAAGACTCCCCACCACCAAAATCTGATTGAAAATATACTAAAAAAAATACAATATTTTTTATTTCTTTAGATTTCAGAAAATACAAGAATTTTTATCTTATCTTATAAGAAAAGAATAAGATAAGATTAAAAGTCTAGGACTGCCAATTGTTTTATTATTTAATATAGAAATATAGATATAGATATTAACAAATATAGATATAGATAATAGATAATTACTGATCCAATTTTTTGAGTCAAATCCATTCTGATTATTCCAATCTTTTAGGACTTAGTTGTTTGTCGTACAAAAAAACTTTTTGAATTCCCGGTAGAAAGAGATTTCCCTAATGACAAAGCTTTTAACGCTGCCCAATATCCTTTCCTTTTCCAAATATTTTTACGAATACGCTTTTTTGATATCGAAGTACGTTTTTTTGGAACTGCCATTTAAAAATGAAGAAGTTACTCATTGTTATAGTTGGATGTGAAAGACATCTATTGTTCAAAACCAATTATTTTTTTCTTATTCATGATCTATTTTTCTCTAAAAAAGATTCTCTTCATAAAAAAGAAATATAGATAGATATAGATATATCTGTAAAAATTTGATCAAAAATGACTCGAAATAACATAAAAAATTTTTGATTCCATACACTATTCGTAAAACCAAAAATTTTTGGTTTGGAACTCTTAATTCTCGTTGTTTATATCTCAAAGTTATATCTTTAGAATCTGCTATGTGATAGAAATCAAACTTAATAAAATAAATAAAGAGCCTAAAAGACCTTTATTTTCGTCATTCTATTCTATACTTTATTTACATGTAATAAAATACCTCAAAGGATTGTAAACTTTTGCCTAAAAACGTGAGTCTTTTTTTAGTAATCCTTTTTTAGTAAAACTTGAGAAAAAAATACACCTAAATTCCATTTTCAAATTCGAATGAGACTAGTAAGAAAGATCTGTTTTTTTGATAAAAAAAGTTCATTTTAGATCTATAATCTTCTAAACTTTACTAATAAATTGTTTTGATTGAAATGGAAAACAATCAATCCCATAATGAATTAGTTAATGAGTTGAAATAAAGTAACTAAAATAAAGAGTTTTTTTCATTAGACCAATGACCTTAGTTAATCCTATAATTCATATAATTCATATCAGCATCAGTACTCTTTTTAGCCTAAATTGTTTTATTATTTTTATTAATTATTATTACGATTATTAATTATTATGATAATTTCTCGTAATAATATATTTATTTATATTTATATTCTTTTTATTTATATTTTATATTATATTTCCTATTTATATTCTTTTTATTTATATTTTATATATGGCACTTGGTCATATCATTTCTCCAATTGTAACTTCTTGTTTTGAATATTTGAACGATTTTGAAAAGACTCAAAATAAATACTAATATAAAATTAAAATTATGAAATTAAATTTAAATAAATTAGTGCATATCTTGATTTTTTAGTGACTTTTTCGAAAGAGGTAAGATCCGGTGAATCGGAAACAATTAATTAAGAATAAAAAACTTTTTTTATGGAACAGACATATCAATATGCGTGGATAATACCTTTTCTTCCACTTCCAGTTCCTATGTTAATAGGGGTGGGACTTCTTCTTTTTCCGACGGCAACAAAAAGTCTTCGTCGTATGTGGGCTTTTCAGAGCGTTTTATTGTTAAGTATAGTCATGATTTTTTCCATGAATCTGTCTATTCAGCAAATAAATAGCAGTTCTGTCTATCAATATGTATGGTCTTGGATTATCAATAATGATTTTTCTTTAGAATTCGGATACTTAATCGATCCACTTACTTCTATTATGTCAATATTAATCACTACTGTTGGAATTTTAGTTCTTATTTATAGTGATAATTATATGTCTCATGATCATGGATATCTGAGATTTTTTGCTTATATGAGTTTTTTCAGTACTTCCATGTTGGGATTAGTTACTAGTTCAAATTTGATACAAATTTATATTTTTTGGGAATTGGTTGGAATGTGTTCGTATCTATTAATAGGATTTTGGTTCACACGACCTGTTGCAGCAAAGGCTTGTCAAAAAGCGTTTGTAACTAATCGTGTTGGTGATTTTGGTTTATTATTAGGCATTTTGGGGTTTTATTGGGTAACAGGAAGTTTCGAATTTCGTGATTTATTCCAAATATTAAATAACTTGATTTCTACTAATGAGGTCAATTTTTTATTTGTTACTTTGTGCGCTGTTCTATTATTTGGCGGTGCTATTGCTAAATCTGCACAATTTCCCCTTCATGTATGGTTACCTGATGCAATGGAAGGGCCGACTCCTATTTCAGCTCTTATACATGCTGCTACGATGGTAGCAGCAGGAATTTTTCTTGTAGCTCGACTTATGCCTCTTTTCATAGTCATACCCCACATCATGAATTTTATCTCTTTTATAGGGATAATAACAGTTTTTTTAGGAGCTACTTTAGCTCTTGCTCAAAAAGACATTAAGAGGGGTTTAGCCTATTCTACAATGTCTCAATTGGGTTATATGATGTTAGCTCTAGGTATGGGGTCTTATCGCAGTGCTTTATTTCATTTGATTACTCATGCTTATTCCAAAGCATTATTGTTTTTAGGATCGGGATCTGTTATTCATTCGATGGAAACTCTTGTTGGATATTGTCCAGAAAAAAGCCAGAACATGGTACTTATGGGAGGTTTAACAAAACATGTACCAATTACTAAAAATTCTTTTTTATTAGGTACACTTTCTCTTTGCGGTATTCCACCCCTTGCTTGTTTTTGGTCCAAAGATGAAATCCTTAATGATAGTTGGTTGTATTCACCTATTTTTGCAATAATAGCTTGGTCTACGGCGGGATTAACTGCATTTTATATGTGTCGGATTTATTTACTTACTTTTGAAGGAC